AGAGAAAAAATGAAGAAATGCAAAATGAGAAGAATCGGAGTTTATTTGTACTGTGTCTGAAATACATCCTTTCTATTCCTATCCTTCCACTCTTTGATTGAATCCTTTTAGCTCATTTTTTTTGAGCTATTCTATTTGAGATATATACGAAAATAGAACATACTTTTGGAATAAGAAAAATATGAACAGAGAGGAAAAAAAGAAAAAAGAAAGTAAAGAATATCTATCCCGATCCGTCTCAATGAATTAATTTCATTTGTATGAGGTATGAATATCTATCCGATACATTATTCACGTGTCAGGAACCAGATTTGAACTGGTGACACGAGGATTTTCAGTCCTCTGCTCTACCAACTGAGCTATCCCGACCATTTCCCGTGCATCATCCTAGCAGAGTACTTATATCTATGTCAATGAAAAGAACTAAAAAAGAAAATATGAACAAATTGGACCTAGCCCCTGAATTTCTTAGATCTTCAAAAAGAAGACTTTCTTTGTAAATGTAAGGAAAAATATATGGACTATGAATGATTCAATAACGGAGATTCCTTGAACATATATGTTCATATCGTACTATACAAAACAAATGAGATTGGATTGGAAGAAGATACGAGGATTTCTATTCGAATCCATTTGTGAAAGAACAGAGTGAATGAAATGAGAAAGATATTGAATTTTGTTTGAACTGAGCCACTGATGAAAAAAAAAGAAAGAGGATGAGGATAAATAAAGAGCGAGGAAGTAAAATGGGCTTTTTATTGGGGATAGAGGGACTTGAACCCTCACGATTTTAAAATTCGACGGATTTTCCTCTTACTATAAATTTCATTGTTGTCGGTATTGACATGTAAAATGGGACTCTCTCTTTATTCTCGTCCGATTAATCTTCAAAAGATCTATCAAACTCTGGAATGAATCATTTGATCACTGAATATTCGAATTCGATTCTTTTTTCAACTTCAATTGGAATTGATTCACAATAACTCTTCCATTTTTAATAGATTTTTTGATCTCTATCATTCTAATTAATAGAGAATAGAAATAGAAGATTTCTATTTTCATATATAGAGATACAGAATAGGATTCAATATAAGATTTTGGTTGTGATTAATCATTTGCTATGTCAGTATGTATACGTACGTATTAGGTATATAAGGTTATCCTTTCTGTCATTTCGATAGAAAGGATTTTAGCTACTAACGTAACGTAGTAAATTTCATTCGTTAGAACAGCTTCCATTGAGTCTCTGCACCTATCCCTTTTTATTCTCATTTTCCATCTCTCAAAACAAAGATTTGGCTCAGGATTGCCCATTTTTAGTTCCAGGGTTTCTCTGAATTTGGAAGTTACCACTTAGCAGGTTTCCATACCAAGGCTCAATACAATCAAGTCCGTAGCGTCTACCAATTTCGCCATATCCCCCTTTCCTTTGATACAAGGATCCAGTTGTAATTCCATCCACCTCTTTCATTGATCTTGGCACTATTGAATTCATTAGGTAATGATTCCTATATCGAAAAAGTGTATGCTGCTATTTTCTTTTTTTGCCCAACCTCTATTCTATATTCTATCATTTCATCTCTATTGGATGAACCGTATTTGTTTCAATACGAAATGATTCTATCATTGATGTATCCGCAATTCAATATGGATAGATATATCCCACATATATATATGCCTTTCCTCCTCCTTCATTTTTACAGTGCAGTTTGGAATAGTGGAACGGTCGATATTCATTCTTTTTTTTTCATTTTGAATTCTAATTTCATTGATATATTGATATTTTATTTCATATTCATATATATGAATATGAAATTGAATTTCTATTTAGATATCTAATTTATTTAGATCTAAATAGTTTTCTTTTCTATTTTCTAAATAGAATCAAGAAATGAAATAAAAAAAGAAGAATAATCACTAGGTAATAGCTAAGATTCGATAGTTTCCTGTATTCCTATACACTATTGCTCTTATATCCGCCCGCTTAGCTCAGAGGTTAGAGCATCGCATTTGTAATGCGATGGTCATCGGTTCGATTCCGATAGCCGGCTCTTTTTCTTTATCAATTTTTTTATTTCCATGATTGAAAATATCTACTCTCGCTTTCTCTAAATGTCGGGTCACCGATCTATTATGTCATGGTAACTTGCAGCTATAGCTATGAAGAAAAAAGTTTACTAGAACAATTAGATCTCTACAGAAGAAATTGGAAAACGTAACCTTCGCTTGAATTTCCTATATATACAAAAAATACGAATATTGATAAAATTTATTTTATTCTGTTTTGTAGGACTTTAGTAAATTTAGTTTTGCTTTGCTAATCCTTTAGTTCAGTCTGAATTTCTATTTTTTTGTCAAATGAAAGTGAATCAAAAAGGAGCCTTTATATGTCTCGTTACCGAGGACCTCGTTTCAAAAAAATACGCCGGCTGGGGGCTTTACCGGGACTAACTAGTAAAAGACCCAGATCCAGAAGTGATCTTCAAACCCAATTGCGCTC